AAAGAAAGATGTCCTTGTCCATAATAGAAAAAATTTCTTCTGATGAACTGTACAATAATTGGGTTTCTACCAACAAACAAAAAAGTAACAATCTAAACAAGGAGTTAATAAATAGAATTGATGCTCTAGACAAAGCATCTCTTTCTATTGATATATTCGAAAAAGGGATTAGATTGTGTAATGATGAGACTAAAAAAGAATGCTTGACAAAAATATACGATCCTTTCTTGAATGGACCACATCGTGGAACAATCAAAAAAAGGTTTTCGCCTTTAATCATAAATGAAACTTCGATAGAAAATTTCATAGAAACAAATAAGATTCATGCTATCTTTCTTACTGATACTAGTTACCGGGAATTTGAACAGAAAATAGATCTATTTGATAAAAACCCATTATCAACAAAAATTAGTCATTTCTTGACTTTAATCATTGAATTTGCTAGAGAATCAAAATCGAATTTAATTTTGAAAGGACCTTCTTTATTTTCAGAACAAGAAAGAGTGGATTCAGAAAATGAAACAAAATTTTTTAAATTTTTATTCAATACAATTTTAACTGATACTAATGATCAAAAAGTTAAAAAAAAATCTATTGGAATAAAAGAAATCCGTAAAAAAGTCTCTCGATGGTCATACAAATTAATCAACGAATTAGAACAACAGGAAGGAGAAGGTGAAGAAGAAATACCAATAGATCATCAGATTCGTTCAAGAAAAGGCAAACGTGTAGTGATTTTTACTGATAACCGGCAAAATACTGATATTAATAATAAGGCTACTAATGATCCTGATCAAACAGACGAAGTGGCTTTGATACGTTATTCGCAACAATCGGATTTTCGTCGAGACATAATAAAAGGTTCTATGCGAGCCCAAAGACGTAAAACAGTTATTTGGAAACTCTTTCAAGCAAATGCGCATTCCCCCCTTTTTTTGGACAGAATAGACAAATCGCCCCTTTTTTCTTTTGATATCTCCGGACTGATGAAACTCATTTTTCGAAACTGGATAGGAAAGGGAGCAGAATTCCAAATTTCAGATTATACAGAAAAAGAAGTAAAAGAAGAGAACAAAAGAAAGGATAAAGCACAAATAGAAATAGCAGAAGCCTGGGATACCATTCCATTTGCTCAAGCAATAAGGGGTTCCATGTTAATAACTCAATCAACTCTTAGAAAATATATTCTATTACCTTCATTGATAATAGCTAAAAATATTAGCCGTATACTATTATTGCAAATTCCTGAGTGGTCTGAGGATTTCAAGGAATGGAATAGAGAAATGCATGTTAAATGTACCTATAATGGTGTTCAATTATCAGAAACAGAATTTCCGAAAAATTGGTTAATAGACGGTATTCAAATAAAGATCCTATTTCCTTTCTATCTGAAACCTTGGCACAGATCTAAGCCATGGTCCTCTCATATAGATCGAATGAAAAAGAAAGGGCAAAAGGATGATTTTTGTTTTTTAACAGTTTGGGGAATGGAAACTGAACTTCCTTTTGGTTCTCCCCGAAAACGGCCTTCCTTTTTTGAACCCATTTTTAAGAAACTCGAAAAAAAAATTGGAAAATGGAAAAAGAAGGATTTTCTAGTTGTAAAAGTTTTAAAAGAAAGAACAAAATTATTTCTAAATATATCAAAAAACCCCCAAAAATGGATTATCAAAGTTATTCTATTTTTAAAAAGAATAATAAAAGAACTCTCAAAAGTAAATCCAATTCTATTATTTAGATTGAGAAAAGTATATAAATCAAGCGAAACTAAAAAAGAAAAAGATTCTATAAACCGCAATCAGAGAATTCCTGAATCCTTTAGGCGAATTCGATCTGCAGATTGGACAAATTCTTTACTGACAGAAAAAAAAATGAAGGATCTCACTGATCGAACAAGCACAATCAGAAATAAAATAGAAAGAATTACAAAAGAGAAAAAAAAAGTGACTCCAGGAATAAATGTTAGTCCTAATAAAATGAGTTATAATGCTAAAAGATTCGAACCACCAAAAAATATTTGGCAAATATTAAAAAGAAGAAATGCTCGATTAATCCGTAAATTACATTATTTTTTAAAAATTTTCACTGAAAGGATATACATAGATATTCTTCTATCTAGCATTAATATTCCCAGAATTAATATACAACTTTTTCTTGAATCAACAAAAAAAATTATTGATAAATCCATTTACAATAATCAAAAAAATAAAGAAAGAATTAATAAAACAAATCAAAATACAATTCACTTTATTTCGACTATAAAAAAGTCACTTTATAATATTAGTAATAAGAATTCACAGAATTTTGATGACTTATCCTCCTTGTCACAAGCATATGTATTTTACAAATTATCACAAACCCAAGTTCTTAACTTGTATAAGTTCAAATCTATTCTTCCATATCACGGAACATCTTTTTTTCTTAAGACTTCAATAAAAGATTATTTTGGAACACAAGGAATAATTCATTCTGAATTAAGACATAAAAAACTTTGGAATTC